ATTTTTAAAAATTCTATGGAAAAAAAACCAGAATTTCAGATTTCTGGCTACCGCGAGAAAGAATTCAAGGAAAAACTATTAAGGGAAAAAAAGTTACAGGAAGAGAAGACAATAAGGAACGAAGAAAAAATAAAGAAAGAAACAAGAAAAGAAAATAGACGAATAGAAATAGCCGAAGCCTGGGATACCTTTCCGTTTGCTCAAATACTAAGGGGTTTGGTGTTAATAACTCAGTCAATTTTTAGAAAGTATATTCTATTTCCTTTATTGATAATAGCAAAAAATGTTGGTCGTTTACTGTTCTTGCAACGCCCTGAGTGGTCGGAAGATTTCGACGAATGGAATAAAGAGCGGCATGTTAAATGTACCTATAATGGTGTTCAATTATCAGAAAACGAATTTCCTAAAAATTGGTTAACAGACGGTATTCAGATAAAGATAGTATTTCCTTTCTGTCTAAAACCTTGGCACATAACTAGGATACGACCTTCTCGCCGAGATCAAATAACAAAAAAAGAACAAAATCAAATAGATAATTCTTGTTTTTTAACAGTTTGGGGGACGGAAACTGATCTTATTTTTGGTCCTTCCCGAAAACGCCCTTCTTTTTTTAAACCTATTTTTAAACAATTCGAAAAAAAAATTCGAAAATTTACTAAACTTCAAGCAGAAAAAATAGAATTTTATCTAAAGTTTCCAAATAAAAGAAAAAATTGGATTATTGAAATCCTTCTATTTTTAAAAAAAAAAATGTTAACCGGAAATCCAATTCTAGTATTTTGGTTGAGAGAAAAATCGAATGAAAGAAAAAACGAAAAAGATTCGATAAACAATAACTATATAATTCATGAATCATCCATTCAAACCCAATTCCTGAATTGGGCAAATTCTTCAGTGACAGAAACAAAAATGAAAGATTTGGCTAATAAAACAAGGCTAATCAAAAATAAAATAGAAAAAATTTCAAAAGACAATAGAAAACGAAATATTCATTCTAACAAAACGCGCTATGGTACTAAAAGATTCGAATCATCTAAAAATACGGGTCAAATAATAAAAAGAGGAAATGCTCGATTAACTCATAAAACAAATTATATTTTGAAATTCATTAGGGAAAAGATATACGTAGATATATTTCTATATATCATTAATATTCCCAGAATTAATACAAAACTTTTTCTTGAATCAACAAAAAACTTGATTGATAAATCCATTTCTAATAATAAAAAAAATAATGAAAGAATTAATAAAACAACTAAAAATAAAATTCATTTTATTTCGAATATAAAAAAAGCATTTTTGCCTTTTCTTAGTAATCATAAAATTACTAAGAATTTACGGATTCTTTCTGATTTTTCGCTTTTGTCACAAGCCTACGTATTTTACAAATTATCCCAAGCCAAAACTTTTGACTTATACTTATATAAGTTAAAAACTGCCCTTCAGTATCGTGGAATATCCTTATTTCTTAAAAATGAAATAAAAAATTATTTTGGAACCCAAGGAATAATTTCTTCCGAGATAAAGACTCAAAAACTTGCGAATTCTGGAATGAACCAATGGAAAAACTGGTTAAAATTGAAAAGTAATTATCAATATGATTTATCCCAGATAAAATGGTCGCAATTAGTACCACAAAAATGGCGAAATAGAGTAACTCAACATTGTGAGGTTGAAAATACAAATAATTACGAACCCCTTTTATTCGTATTGCCAAATCAAAAATCCAATTTTAAAAAGAATTATAGATATGATGTTTTATCATCTAAATTTGTTTATTATGAAGATAAAAACGATTCATATAGATATATTTATGGGGTCCCATTCCAAATAAATAAGACCAAAAAATTTTTTTATACTTATAATAACAATAACAGCATAAATAAAGACAAATTCATTGACATGTGGTGGAATATCCCTATCACTGATTATTTAGGAATCAAAAACATTATGGAAATGGATATAGAGAAAAATACCCCTAGAAAATATTTTGATTTGAAAATTCTTCATTTTTGCCTTAGAAAGAAAATCGAGATTGATACCTGGGTTGATATCAGTACTGGCAAGAATGAAAATACTAAAACGGAACTTAAGAATTATCAAATTGTTGATAAAATTGATCCGAAAGGTATTTTTTATCTGCCAATTTATCAAGAACCTAACCAATCCCATAAAAAAAAACTTTTTTGATTGGATGGGAATGAATGAAGAAATACTCAGTCGTCCCATATCAAATCTGGAATTTTGGTTTTTCTCCGAATTTGTCTTATTTTATAATGCATATAAAAGAAAACCGTGGATTATACCAATTTATTTTCTTTTTTCAAATTCGAATGTAAGTCAAAATGTTAGTGCAAACAAAAACATCAATAGAAAGAAAAAAACGAATCCTTTTATACCAATACCATCAAATGAAAATGAAAAAAAATATTTTGAATCCGAAAATCAGAATCACGACGAAAACGAACTTATAAGTCAAGAAACTCTTGGATCAGATGTCCAAGAAGACTCTGAATCTGTTCTCTCAAATGGAGAAAAAGATATTGAAGAAGATTATACAGGATCAGATATGAAAAAACCTAGAAAGAAAAAACAATCTAAGAGTGGTACCGAAACAGAAAGGGAACTTTTAGTGAAAAGATATTTTGTTTTTCAATTGAGATGGGATAAAGGTTTGGAGCAAAAACTGTTCAATAATATCAAAGTATATTGTCTCCTGCTTAAATTGATAAATCCAATAGACGTTGCTATATCCGCTCTAGAAAGAAAAGAAATGAATATAGATCTAATACCAAGTAACAAGGGTTTAGTTTGTACAGGATTGGTGCAAAAGGGCCTATTGATGATTGAACCAGTTCCTCTGTTTGTAAAAGTCGATGGACAATTTATTATGTATCAAACCATAGGTATTTCATTGGTTCATAAAAGTAAACACCCCAAAAATCAAAAAAGATACAATGAAAATGTTGCTAAAAAAATTTTTTGTGAAAGAGACAAAAGCAATTTTGATTTGCTTGCTCCGGAAAATATTTTCTCGGCTAGACGTCGTCGAGAATTGAGAATTCGAATTTGTTTGAATTCAAGGAATAATAATGGTATGAATACAAAGCCAACCTTTTATAACAGAAATCGGCTAAGTAGTCCATTTTTTGATGAAAACAAAAATCTTGATCAAGATAAAAATACACTTAGAAAATTAAAATTCTTTCTTTGGCCAAATTATAGATTAGAAGATTTAGCTTGTATGAATCGGTATTGGTTTGATACTAATAACAGAAGCCGTTTTAGTCTATTAAGAATCCATATGTATCCACAATTAAAAATGCATTTATGATCGAGTTGTCTTATAAATTCCCTATTATTTATTTGGTAGAGAAATAGATGGACACACCTTGTAGTACATTACATTCTGATACATGATACTAATTCAATGAAGAATAAATTGGATCTTGAAACAAATCAATATAATTTTCTTTATTAAGTTTCTTTGATAAACTGTATCAATAAGGTATTGTATATACCAGATTAAAATAGCTAGCATTATTATTACTGATCGGTAAAATCCCATATTTTGTAAAAATAAAAAAGGTAAGGAAGGTTAAGAATTTATGAAAAAAAATTCATTCATATCTGTTATTTCGAATGAAAAAAAAGAAGAAAACAAAGGATCTGCTGAATTTCAAGTCTTCTGTTTTACCAATAAGATACAAAGACTTACTTCACATTTGGAATTGCACAAAAAAGATTATTCATCTCAGAGAGGTCTACGAAAAATTCTGGGAAAACGTCAACGATTACTGGCTTATTTGTCAAATAAAAACGGAGTACGTTATAAAGAATTAATCAGTCAATTGAAGATTCGAGAACTAAAAACACGTTAATTTGAAGAGTCATTTTGAATTATTTGATTTATTAGGTCTTGAATTTTGATGAACTTCTTTTTATTTTCAGTAATTCATGGAAAAATGAATTCGTGAAAGAATGAATCGGGGAAAACCTATGACTGTACCAACTTCCAGAAAAGACCTCATGATAGTCAATATGGGCCCTCACCATCCATCAATGCATGGCGTTCTCCGACTCATCGTTACTTTAGACGGTGAAGATGTTATTGACTGTGAACCAATCGTGGGTTATTTACACAGAGGTATGGAAAAAATTGCGGAAAACCGAACAATTATACAATATCTGCCTTATGTAACACGTTGGGATTATTTAGCTACTATGTTTACAGAAGCAATAACTGTAAATGGACCCGAACAATTGGGAAATATTCAAATACCTAAAAGAGCTAGCTATATCAGAGTGATCATGTTGGAATTAAGTCGTATAGCTTCTCATTTGTTATGGCTAGGCCCCTTTATGGCAGATATTGGTGCACAGACCCCCTTTTTCTATATCTTCAGAGAAAGAGAATTGATATACGATTTATTCGAAGCTGCCACTGGTATGAGAATGATGCATAATTATTTTCGTATTGGAGGAGTAGCTGCCGATCTACCTTATGGATGGATAGATAAATGTTTAGATTTTTGTGATTATTTTTTAATAGGACTTGCTGAATACCAAAAACTTATTACACGAAATCCTATTTTTTTAGAACGAGTTGAGAACGTGGGGATTATTGGGGGGGAAGAAGCACTAAATTGGGGTTTATCAGGACCAATGCTACGAGCTTCCGGAATACAATGGGATCTTCGTAAAGTGGATCATTATGAGTGTTACGACGAATTCGATTGGGAAGTCCAATGGCAAAAAGAAGGAGATTCATTAGCTCGTTATTTAATACGAATCGGTGAAATGGCAGAATCCATAAAAATTATTCAACAAGCTTTAGAAGGAATTCCAGGGGGTCCCTATGAGAATTTAGAAATCCGACGCTTTAATAGGATAAAATATCCTGAATGGAATGATTTTGAATATCGATTTATTAGTAAAAAACCATCTCCTGCTTTTGAATTGTCGAAGCAAGAACTTTATGTAAGAGTCGAAGCCCCAAAAGGCGAATTAGGAATATTTTTGATAGGAGATCAGAATGTTTTTCCTTGGCGATGGAAAATTCGCCCGCCGGGTTTTATCAATTTGCAAATTCTTCCTCAGTTAGTTAAAAAAATGAAATTGGCTGATATTATGACGATACTAGGTAGCATAGATATCATTATGGGAGAAGTTGATCGTTGAAATGATAATTGATACAACAAAAGTACAAGCTATCAATTCTTTTTCCAAATTGGAATCCTTAAAAGAAATTTATGGAACTATATGGATGCTTTTCCTGATTTTGATTCTCGTATTGGGAATCACAATAGGTGTGCTAGTAATTGTGTGGTTAGAAAGAGAAATATCTGCAGGTATACAACAACGTATTGGACCCGAGTATGCAGGCCCTTTGGGAATTCTTCAAGCTCTGGCAGACGGAACAAAACTACTTTTTAAAGAAAACCTTCTTCCCTCTCGAGGCGATACGTATTTATTTAGTATCGGGCCTTCTATAGCAGTCATATCAATTCTACTAAGTTATTCAGTAATTCCTTTTGGTTCTCGCCTTGTTCTAGCCGATCTCAGTATTGGTGTTTTTTTATGGATCGCCATTTCAAGTATTGCTCCCATTGGACTTCTTATGTCAGGATATGGATCAAATAATAAATATTCTTTTTTAGGTGGTCTACGGGCAGCTGCTCAATCAATTAGTTATGAAATACCATTAACTCTATGTGTGTTATCAATATCTCTACGTGTGATTCGTCGAGACATCGGTCTTCCCTTGCCTTATTTCTTTTTAGGTTTCTAAAAGAATAAAAATGAAATGTATTCGATAATATCTTATTTTTTTTTTCATTGATCGGGTTGATAAACTAAACCAGATAGTTAGATGAGTGAAAGAAAACAGCTTTGAAATTTGCAGTAAAAAGTCGACTCTCATTGCCTATGTACAAGGGTTAAACAAAAAGAAACATAAGCAGTCAAAGCTGTTTTTCCCCCAAGATTGGTTAATTAGTCATCCTGACTTGAAGCGGGTTGAAAAGAACAATTCTATGGAGTTTTTGCGCTCTTTTTTTCTTTGTATTAAAATACACGGCATGAATTACCATAGAGGTTTAACAAAAATGAGTGGATGATTAGGAACACCAAAGTACACAAAGGATTTGTAATAGAGATTATGTAAATTATCCAAAGATATTTTTTTACATAAAAGAAAGTTGAGGCTTTAAATTGGTAGAAACGATCAAGCAGTACTCCCATAAATTCCGATCCAGAGTATGCTCCTATCCACCGATTAAGTGAATAACTATCAGGAACGAATTAATCCTTTACTGTTGATTTTCAGCCTCAACAAAAGAAATAAGAGGGACGAAAAAAAAAAGGATATAAATGGAATTGTAAAAAAAGAGCTTTTTCCGATATCCATTTGATATTGTTAAAATAAAAGTTGTACTTTTTTTTTATTCAAAGATTAAGTTATTACTCAACAAAAAGAACGGAGATTCTTTAAAGTTAGTTAAAGTAAAGGATGAGATCAATTCCGAAGCACTTGTTAGAGTATAGCAGACAGAATTTCATTGGTCTAATTCAGGACTTTTCAATTGATTTTCAATTTCATTTTTTTATTTCTTCTACAAACAGATCAAGATTGAAAAAATATCGAATCAGTCCTTAGATTTATTTATGGCTCTTGAGGAGCCGTATGAGATGAAAATCTCATGTACGGTTCTGTAATAGCGATGACAAGAGTAATCTTCTCATCGACTATGATTATCTAACAGTTTAAGTACAGTTGATATAGTTGAGGCGCAGTCAAAATATGGCTTTTGGGGATGGAATTTGTGGCGGCAACCTATAGGGTTTATAGTTTTTATAATTTCTTCTCTAGCTGAATGCGAGAGATTGCCTTTTGATTTACCAGAAGCAGAAGAAGAATTAGTAGCAGGTTATCAAACCGAATATTCGGGTATTAAATTTGGTTTATTTTATGTTGCGTCTTATCTAAATCTACTAATCTCTTCACTATTTGTAACCGTCCTTTACTTGGGTGGTTGGAATCTTTCTATTCCACACATACACATCTCTGACTTTTTTGAAATAAATAAACTACATGGAGTCTTTGGAACGACAATTAGTATTTTCATTACATTAGCTAAAACTTTTTTGTTCTTGTTCATTTCTATCACAACAAGATGGACTTTACCTAGACTGAGAATAGACCAATTACTAAATCTTGGATGGAAATATCTTTTACCTATTTCTTTAGGTAATCTATTATTAACAACTTCTTCCCAACTCCTTTCATTATAAATTCTAAAAAAAAAGAATATTTTATATTCACTCTAACTTAAATTTACAACTTGTTACAAACAAGAGAAAGAAATAAATTTTTATTTTTTTTTATTGATATTTACTATATGTTCCCTATGGTAACTGGGTTCATCAATTATGGACAACAAACAATACGTGCGGCAAGGTATATTGGTCAAGGTTTTATGATTACCCTATCCCACGCTAACCGTTTACCCGTAACTATTCAATATCCTTATGAAAAATTGATCACATCAGAGCGTTTTCGTGGTCGAATTCACTTTGAATTTGATAAATGCATTGCTTGTGAAGTATGTGTTCGTGCATGTCCTATAGATTTACCCGTTGTTGACTGGAAATTGGAAACGGATATTCGAAAGAAACGGTTGCTTAATTACAGCATTGATTTCGGAATTTGTATATTTTGTGGTAATTGTGTTGAGTATTGTCCAACAAATTGTTTATCAATGACCGAAGAATATGAACTTTCGACTTATGATCGTCACGAATTAAATTATAATCAAATTGCTCTGGGCCGTTTACCAATATCAATAACCGATGATTACACAATTCGACCAATTTTGAACTCGCCTCAACCAAAAGAGAAATTCTGTGCTTGAAGAACAATTGCCAATTATTAAATTTCGTTTTTTTTTTCTTGTTCAATAACTAGAAATTGTGATTATTTAATATTCCTATTAATTTAATATTTCTATTAATTTAATATTCCTATTAATCCGTGAAAATTGCAACTTTATTTTTATTTAAAATATGTTTATTGTAACTATAATGGTTAATGCTTTTCAATAGGTTTAGTTGCGAACTACCCTTTCAACTAAAAAAGAATGTGATGGGTCCAATAACTTTACTTTACTCACATCAAGTCATACACATTAGCATTTAACAATTAGAAATGTATAAACCTCATTTTTCCTGTTCAAGTCAATAAGATCATGAAATATTCCGATTTTTTTATCTTTTATTTTACATATAATGGATTTACCTGGACCAATACATGATTTTCTTTTAGTCTTTCTGGGGTCGGGTCTCATATTAGGTGGTCTAGGAGTAGTATTATTTACTAATACAATTTTTTCTGCCTTTTCGCTGGGATTGGTTCTTGTTTGTATATCTTTATTCTATATTCTAGCAAATTCCCATTTTGTAGCTTCTGCACAACTCCTTATTTATGTGGGAGCTATAAATGTATTAATAATCTTTGCTGTAATGTTCATGAATGGTCCGGAATATGACACAGATTTTCATCTGTGGACTGTTAGTGACGGGGTTACTTTATCGGTTTGTACAAGCCTTTTTGTTTCATTAATTATTACTATTCTAAATACGTCCTGGTATGGAATTATTTGGACTACAAAATCAAATCAGATTCTCGAACAAGATTTGATAACCGCTAGTCAACAAATAGGAATTCATTTATCAACCGATTTTTTTCTTCCATTTGAACTCATTTCAATAATTCTTTTAGTTGCTTTAATAGGTGCAATTACCGTGGCTCGTCAATAATAATTTTTTCCCGAAAAAAATTCGATTTTATCATATTCATTTTTATTTTAGTCAACCAAATCGGGTTAATTTTTATTTTATTATTTTTTTTCTCTTAATTTTTTGAGTCTGACTTGTTATATTCGAGTCAATCAAATTGGTTTAATTGTTGTTCATATTGAAATGAATAGAAATTGGTAAGGAGTTGGTCAATGATACTCGAACATGTACTTGTTTTGAGTGCTTTTTTATTTTCGATCGGGATTTATGGATTAGTCACGAGTCGAAATTTGGTTCGGGCTCTTATGTGCCTTGAACTTATATTGAATGCAGTTAATCTAAATTTTGTAACATTTTCTGATTTTTTTGATAGTCGCCAATTAAAAGGAAACATTTTCTCAATTTTTGTTATAGCTATTGCAGCAGCTGAAGCAGCTATTGGCCCGGCTATTGTTTCTTCAATTTATCGTAACAGAAAATCAATTCGTATCAATCAATCAAATTTATTGAATAAATAGTATAGTATTTATTGTTTAATTAATTTCATTTTATTATTATATATTATAAAATAATTAGAAAATCAAAATAAAATGAAATTCGATTCTAGAAACGGAAATTTGAATATTCATCAATTCAAATGAGATTACTAGATATTGCACCTTAAGATATACTTCCAAAAATGTAATAAATAAATAAAATAAATAAAAGTATTTTGGATCTCTTTTCGATTTCTCTATTTTATTTTGATTTTCTAATTATTCTAATAAGTCGCCGATCCAATCCAGAAGTAGATTGATTCAAAAAATTCTGGGAAATCATTGATTCGTCTGGTCATTTATTCGTTTGGTATTTGAATATGTATTTCATTTACTTTACTAGAACTAGATTGAAAATTAATGAACTTATAAAAAATTATAGACCCAATGTCACATTCAGTTAAGATTTATGATACGTGTATAGGATGTACTCAATGTGTCCGAGCTTGCCCCACCGATGTATTAGAAATGATACCTTGGGATGGATGTAAGGCTAAACAAATAGCTTCTGCTCCAAGGACAGAGGATTGTGTTGGTTGTAAGAGATGTGAATCTGCTTGTCCGACAGATTTTTTAAGCGTTCGGGTTTATTTATGGCATGAAACAACCCGCAGTATGGGTCTAGCTTATTGATAGGTTTCCGAAAATTCCATTTGAATCCATTTATTTTATTTGGATTTTTTTTACCGACAAAAACCCGTACCCAAAAAGAAATATATTTCTTTTTGGGTACGGGTTTTTTTGGCCCAAGTGTATCTTGTCTTTACTACGAATTTTTTTCCCTGGTTAACAACAATTGTAGTTTTACCCATATTTGCGGGTTCTTTAATTTTCTTATTTCCTCATAGAGGAAATAAGGTTATTCGTTGGTATACTATAGGTATATCAGTTCTAGAGCTCCTTCTAACAACCTATGCATTTTGTTATCATTTCCAACTGGACGATTCATTAATCCAACTGGCAGAAGATTATAAATGGATCCATTTTTTTGATTTTCATTGGAGATTAGGAATCGATGGACTTTCGGTAGGACCCATTTTACTGACAGGATTCATCACCACTTTAGCCACTCTAGCGGCTTGGCCAGTTACTAGAGATTCTCGATTATTTCATTTCCTAATGTTAGCAATGTACAGTGCTCAAATAGGATCATTTTCGTCCCGAGACCTTTTACTTTTTTTCATAATGTGGGAATTAGAATTAATTCCGGTTTATCTCCTTTTATCGATGTGGGGAGGAAAGAAACGTCTCTACTCTGCTACGAAATTTATTTTGTATACTGGAGGGGGGTCCATTTTTCTATTACTGGGAGTTTTGGGTATTGGTTTATATGGTTCCAATGAACCAACATTAAATTTGGAAACATTAGCTAATCAATCGTATCCTGTAGCATTAGAAACAATATTCTATGTTGGATTTTTTATTGCTTTTGCTGTCAAATTGCCCATTATACCTTTACATACATGGTTACCAGATACCCACGGAGAAGCACATTACAGTACTTGTATGCTTCTGGCTGGAATCTTATTAAAAATGGGAGCATACGGATTGATTCGGATCAATATGGAGTTATTACCTCATGCTCATTCTATATTTTCTCCTGGGTTGATGATAATAGGCACAATCCAAATAATCTATGCAGCTTCAACATCTCCCGGACAACGTAATTTAAAAAAAAGAATAGCTTATTCCTCTGTATCTCACATGGGTTTCATAATTATAGGAATTAGTTCTATAACCGACACAGGGCTTAATGGGGCCATTTTACAAATAATTTCTCATGGATTTATTGGTGCTGCGCTGTTTTTCTTAGCAGGAACTAGTTACGATAGAATACGTCTTGTTTATCTCGACGAAATGGGCGGAATAGCAATTCCCATGCCAAAAATATTCACACTCTTCAGTAGCTTTTCAATGGCATCCCTTGCACTACCAGGCATGAGTGGTTTTATTGCAGAATTAATAGTCTTTTTTGGACTAATTACCAGCCAAAAATATCTATTAATACCAAAACTACTAATTACTTTTGGAATGGCAATTGGAATGATATTAACTCCTATTTATTCATTATCTATGTCACGTCAAATGTTCTATGGATATAAATTATTTAATAGTACAAACTCTTACTTTTTTGATTCTGGTCCGCGAGAGTTGTTTGTTTCGACTTCTATCTTTCTACCGGTAATTGGGATCGGCATTTACCCGGATTTCGTTCTCTCACTATCAGTTGAGAAAGTGGAAGCTATTTTAGCCAATTTTTTTTATAGATAGATTTCTTTTCATTTCATTTACTGAAATGAAAAAGAAAAATGGAATCGGAATTCTAATGAGGCATGTTTGACATTGGTGAGAACCGTTTAAATCATGGTTTAAATGGTTCTCACCTGTTTATAAGAAACTTAGTTACGCCTTTATATTTGTATTCGTAGAGCCTTTTCTTCCATTTAATTAAGCGTTAATGTAAATGAACCATAACTATGTAGCCCTATTCCTAATAGATTGACCCCAAAATAGCATATCCAAATTATAAGAAAGCCTATAAAAGCCACAATTGCAGAACTTGCACTTCGCAAATTTCTATTTGTTCGAAGATGTAAATAAATTGCAAATATGGTCCAAGTGATAAATGCCCAAGTTTCTTTTGGATCCCAATTCCAATACGACCCCCATGCCTCGTTGGCCCATACTGCTCCTGAAAGAATACCTATGGTTAAAAAGATAAATCCTAAACTAATAACACGATAACTCCAATGATCCAGCTGTTCAATCAACTGGGATCTGTAATAATTTCTAACATAAAAGGGCGAAGCGGTTTGGACAAGATTTATTTTTTCATTCATGCATTGAATCTCACCGAAGAAAAATGACTCATTTAATACATGTTCTCGTTTCTTAAAAAGCCTTATTATATCTTTTTGAAATGTAATGGTTAGAAGTGTTACTGATAATAATGATCCACATAAAAGAGCTGCATAACCCAATACCATCATACTTACATGCATCATTAACCACTGAGATTGGAGAGCGGGTACTAATATTGCGGATTGATGCATTTCAGGCAAGAAGTCCGACGTGGCAAATCCTTGAGTCAAAATAGCACTTGGCGCAGTTATTGCACTTAAAGAATTTTTCGTTTTTTTAAAAAAATATGGAATCAGATGAATAAGGTAGAAACTCCAAGAAAGGAAGATTAATGATTCATATAGATCACTTAATGGAAAATGTTTCCAATAAACCCAACGAGTAATTAATAATCCTGTTATACAGAAAAAATTAACTATCATTCCGTTTTCTAATGAATTATATAGTCCTACTATTTCATTAATTAAGAAAGTTAGCAAATGGAGTATAATTACAACGGAAACCATGGAAAAGGAAATATGAGTTAAAATATGTTCTAAAGTGGCAAAAATCATAATATAAAATTAAAAAAAAAAATTCATTTTCATTCTTTATTATAGGTTATAGGGCTATTAAAAATTTTTGAGAATTTGTAAGATGCCATGCCGCTACTCGGACTCGAACCGCCGCTACTCGGACTCGAACCGCCGCTACTCGGACTCGAACCGAGATGCTCTCGCACTGCTTCCTAAGAGCAGCGTGTCTACCAATTTCACCATAGCGGCTTGTTTGAAATCATAATAGCTCGTTTTTTTTTATTCGTCGAGATGAATTCATTACAATATTTCATTGTTTGAACCATTTGAATTTTGGTTTGCAAATGCTTTTTTATTTTTTTATTCATTAATTGAAAGGGTTCATATTAATAAATAATAATAACATCCTTTCTTTGTTTTTTTTTTTTATTGTATTGTGACAAAACCCATAGAAATAGGTTGATGGGGAAAAAATCCCCATCTTATAAATGAGAAAATAGACGAAAAAAAAGATGATGAAATAGTCTCTATATAAATAGTTTTTCAAACAAAAACAAAAAGTACTTTTTGAGAGTCGACATAAGCATTATTATTCTCCATAACATAAGAAAAAAAGTTCCAATTTTCTATAGTTTGAAACATTAAATTAATTAGTAAATGCAAACCTATTGAAATCATTTATTTTTGATTCTAAAAAAAAAAATGAAATTATTCAGAATGTTTTATACGATTTTTCTTCGAGTCAAGTTGATTTCGATTATTTCAAGGTTTGATTACTTATTTTTTGTACAAAAAAACTTTTTGAATTCCCGGTAGAAATAGATTTTGCTAACGAAAAGGCTTTTAATGCTGCCCAATACCCCTTTTTTTTCCAAATATTTTTACGAATACGTTTTTTGTAAATCGAAGTACGTTTTTTTGGAACTGCCATTTCAAATTGAATTGATTACACAATGTTATATTTGGATGTGAAAGACATCTATTGTTCAACCGAATCTTTCTTTTTTATGTATTATCTATGTATTTATATTCTAGACGATACCCTCTTTATTTTTATTACATTTTTGTACATTTTTGAAATAGAAAAACATAATATACCTCGAAACGAGAAAATATATTTTCTCGTTTCGAGGTATATCTCTATTTCTTTTTGTTGTGTTACGCTTAATTTCTATGTATCTATGTACGTAAAAAATTACATCGAAAACTTTAAGAACCCTGCCCGTAATTGTAATTAGATCTTAATTGAAAACCTTCCATTCTTTCTTAAAAAGAAAATATATCGTTTTTAAAAATTGAAAGGATCTCAATAAAATAAATAATAAATAAAATAAAGGAATTTGTTTCAAAGATTCAGGATTTGAGGCATTTTTTTATTCTATGTTATAGAAATTTGAAAGTAAAGTAACAGATATAAACAATCAAGTTTTGGTCCATGTTTTTATTTGGAATGGAAGACAAGCAAATAATTTTGCCTAAAATGAGCTAATAATGAAGTCAATCGAATTATGAATAAACTACAAATAAATTGATTGACTTTATTATTATTGACTTTAATTGACTTTATTAGATCTTTAGTCAATTTTATGATTCAGAGTCTTTTTTAGTCGAATTTTTATCTTTTATTCTTAATTTATTCTTAATATGTATTCGAAATCGAAATAACTTAAATGGAAATATAAAGTAGAATTTGTTTTATCTTCCTATTCAATAGTTTCCGTTTATTGAATACTGTTTATTGAATACTTAAGTATTCACTTTTAATAATCTTTTTATTTGACCAATTATAACTTCGTGATTTGAATATTAAAAAAAATACTCAACATCAATATTAATATTTGATATAGAATGCAAAATTGAAAATGAAAAAAATTCTATTTAAGTTATTATATCTTGATTTTTTTATTGATTTCTTTCAAAAGAGGCAAGAGCCGGTGAATCGTAAACAAAAACAAAAAACGAATATTAATATTAAATATTAATTAAATCAAAAATTTTTCTATTTTATTATGGAACAGATATATCAATATGCATGGATCATACCCTTACTTACACTTCTAGCTCCTTTGTTAATAGGAACGGGACTTTTCTTTTTCCCAGCGGCAACAAAAAATCTTCGGCGTATATGGGCTTTTTCGAGTATTTCATTGTTAAGTATAGTTATGATTTTTTCGATCAAGCTATTTATTCAGCAAATAAATAGTAATTCTATTTATCAATATGTATGGTCTTGGACCATTAATAATGATTTTTCTTTAGAATTTGGATACTTGATCGATCCACTTACTTCTATTATGTCAATATTAATCACTACTGTTGCAATTCTGGTTCTTATTTATAGTGATAATTATATGTCTCATGATCAGGGATATTTGAGATTTTTTGCGTATATGAGTTTTTTCAATACTTCCATGTTGGGGTTAGTTACTAGTTCAAATTTGATACAAATTTATATTTTTTGGGAATTAGTTGGAATGTGTTCATATCTATTAATAGGTTTTTGGTTTACACGCCCTATTGCCGCAAATGCTTGTCAAAAAGCCTTTGTGACTAATCGTGTAGGAGATTTTGGTTTATTATTAGGAATTTTAGGTGTTTATTGGATAACAGGTAGTTTCGAGTTTCGGGATTTGTTTGAAATATTCAATAACTTAATTAATAATAATGAGGTCAATTCTTTACTTTGTATTTCATGTGCTTTCTTATTATTTGCCGGTGCAATTGCTAAATCAGCCCAATTTCCCCTTCATGTATGGTTACCCGATGCGATGGAGGGGCCTACCCCTATTTCAGCTCTTATACATGCTGCTACCATGGTAGCAGCGGGAATTTTTTTAGTTGCTCGACTCCTTCCTATTTTCATAGTTATACCTTACATAATGTATGGAATATCTTTTATAGGTATAATAACCGTACTTTTAGGAGCAACTTTAGCTCTTGCTCAAAAAGACATTAAGAGAAGTTTAGCTTATTCTACAATGTCTCAATTGGGTTATATGATGTTAGCTCTAGGCATGGGTTCTTATCGAGCTGCTTTATTTCATTTAATTACTCATGCTTATTCAAAAGCATTATTGTTTTTAGGATCCGGATCCCTTATTCATTCAATGGAAACTATTGTTGGATATTCTCCGGATAAAAGTCAGAATATGGTTCTTATGGGCGGGTTAACAAAACACGTACCAATTACAAAAACTGCTTTCTTAATAGGTACACTTTCTCTTTGTGGTATTCCACCTCTTGCTTGTTTTTGGTCCAAGGATGAAATCCTTAATGATAGTTGGGTATATTCGCCACCTTTTGCAATAATAGCTTATTTTACCGCTGGATTAACTGCATTTTATATGTTTCGAATTTATTTACTTACGTTTGAAGGTCATTTAAACCTTTTTTTAAAAAATTACAGTGGAACAAAAAGCAGTTCGTTTTATTCAATATCTTTATGGGGGAAAGAAGGATTGAAAAAGATTAATCAAACATTTCCTTTATTAAACTTATTAACAATGAATAATAAGGAAAAGACTTCTTTTTTTTCGAAAAACCCATATCAAATTGATAGAAATTTAAGAAAAATGATGCGATCTTTTATTACTATTACTGATTTTGCCAATAAGAAGAATATTTGTTTATATCCTCATGAATCGGACAATACTATGTTATTTCCTCTGATTGTATTGATTCTTTTTACTTTATTTATTGGATTCATAGGAATTCCATTCAATAAAGATGAAATGGATTTGGATATATTAACTAAATGGTTAAGTCCATCTATAAACCTTTTACATTCAAATTCGAATAGTTCTGTGGACTGGTATGAATTTGTGATAAATGCAACTTTTTCGGTTAGTATAGCTTATTTTGGAATATTTATAGCCTTCTTTTTTTATAAACCTGTTTATTCATCATTAAAAAATTTTGACTTAATCAATTCATTTGATAAAAAGGGCTCAAAGAGAATTTTTGGGGACAAAATACTAAATGTAATATATAATTGGTCCGCTAATCGTGGTTATATAGATGCTTTTTATGCAACATTCTTAATTAAGGGTGTAAGAGGTTTGGCTGAACTAGTTTCTTTGTTTGATAGACGAATAATTGATGGAATTCCGAATGGTTTTGGTGTTACAAGTTTTTTTGTAGGGGAGGGTATCAAGTATATAGGAGGGGGTCGAATTTCCTCGTATCTTTTTTGGTATTTATTCTATGTATCAATTTTTTTATTAATTTACTATTTTCATTTTTCTAATCTCGTTTTTTTATCGAGTACATCTATATAAACTAGTTTTTTGTCTAGAACTGTAATTCTATTATTTAATTCATTGCTTAAACTGTTTCTTTTTTTTTCATTCGTAGAAATCCAATAATTGTATAGTTCATTATCATATAAGAATTTTTCTGTTGTATCCAAAGAAATCTTTCGTTGTATCATTTCCCAGAAAATTGATAAACTGGGTGGATATGTAAAAGAAATTCTTTGTTTTCCATCATTTTGACATGTATAAAAAAAATATTGTGACATTTCATTTCTTACCGCATTTTCCAATTGATTGTTTTTTATATATCGCGTTGGACGATTCCAACGTTTATAGTCGAAAAGAAGAAAAAGAAGGGGTTTTTTAAACCAGAAGAGGTTTTTCTTTTCTTCTTTAAGTATTTTTAACTTCGAAATATCTTGATTCCCAGAATACGAAGTTGGGCTATTTTTAGAGTATGCTTCTTTTAAGTGCAAGTGGAATTCATCCTTTGTTTTGTCCTTTCCATTTACTCGGATCTTTTCCGTTTCATCGATTT